AAAATAAAACAAACATAAACTAACGATAAAATTTAACCTTGCTACTCACAATAACACTAAGAATCAAAAAACCAAACACCAAAGTAAAACACAAACATAAATACAATCAACCCTCAACAACACTACATAACATAGCACTAAACTCAACCCCAACCAATCCATAACACACAAACACACAAATAAACAACCAAACACCAAACAATACATACATACCAAATCTACCAATACCACTATAAAAAACAAAATTTCTATTAGGATTAAACACCGACACAAAAATAAACAAAATATAGACACCACCTATATAAACCAAACATAAAAGCAAAGGATACCAACTAAACCCCAAAACCACATAACATATACAACTAGCCAATAACGCATTCACCACCAACAACACACAATAATAAACACAATGACTAATAAAACAAAAAACCACCAATACACAAAAATACATAACTACTAAAACCTCTAACAGCATCAATCTGTTTAGTCAAACAACCATCTACAGCACGAAAAGCCACTATAATACCAATTATACTAAAACAGATACACATTAAATCACTACTTAACAACGATTACCAATAACCTCTACAACTATAGGCATAACACCATGATTAACACCACATAACTCAGCACAATAACCAACAAAAGACCCATGCTGAGACGGACAAAAAAACAGATGATTAAGACGACCAGGAATAGCATCCATCTTCAAATTCAACGACGGAACAGAAAAAGAATGAATAACGTCCCCAGACGTAACAATCAAATGATACGGTAATCCATAAACCATACGTAAAGGCTTATCAACCATAAAACAATCACCTACAGGAAACGAATCATAACTACCACCCGGATACTCATAAGTCCAATATCACTGATGCCCAACAACCTTAATAGTCTCAGAAGAAAAACAGTCTAAATCACTAGTAATAAAATTCACTTTCAAAGAACATAACACCAATACAATCACAGTAGGAATAATAGTCCATACTAACTCAATAGCCTGACTTTCACCACCAAATTTAACAGTACCTCTACCAACCACAACATTCCAACATAACATAACATACACAAAACAAATGATAAATACACAAACAGCCACAATATAACACACAATATCATAATACAACAATGACAATTTCACTTCAATTAGTACAACCTAATAATTAACTTCAAATTCATCTAAAGTTACCTTGTTACGACTTACCTCAGTAACAACCGAGGGTGACGGGCGGTGTGTACCTGAGCTAAACTATATTCACATCGACAAACTCATTTCAACATTACTATTAAGTCCTAAATTATACTGTATTACAACAAGTATCATTATAAATGTAACACACAAAAACTCTTATAAGCAGCACATAGACTTAGCTTAAATAATTATACACAATCTTAAATCATTCAACAATAATATTAAACCAGATATACACCAACATAATAAGAGTCAACTAATAGGTGGACCATCCTTTACTATGCATCTTCCCCTAACAAGAATCGCTCACTGCCAAACCATTTTAGTTATAAAACTAAGATCAACTATACAAAATACATTAATGGGGTATCTAATCCCTGTCACAATATACATCATAATAAAATTCATTTACTCAACACAACCGCAAAAAAATTTAACCTAATATTAACTATAAATAAATGAACACAATCCACATAAAAGCAAAGAAAACAGATTAACCGCAGATGCTGGCACTGTGCCCTATCCCCTTACAATTGCATCACCCTTATAAGACTTCCATCTTAACAAAAAACAAACTGCTGATAAAACAATCAAAAAACATAACCTAAAAAACCACAAAACAAACTTCATGCAGCTAATGAAACAAAACTTCCTATTGCCACAGTTAAACAAATAAAACACGGGGTTCATACACCTTAACCCTAATCAGCTTTTGCAAAACCAACCATTTCTCGCATTCAACAAAAAAATTTACTGTCCTTTCGTACTAATAAACTTCTACAATAGATAAGAACCGACCTGGCTCACGCCGGTCTCAACTCAACTCATGGAGGCTAAAAGGTCGAACAGACCTAAAATCTCAACTACTGCACCAAGACCTTAGCCTAAGTCAACATCGAGGTGGCAAACAATTAATTCGATAAGATCTCTAATTAACCATTACACTGTTATCCCTAGGGTAACTTAACTCAATAAACCAATACACTTTAGGGTCATAATATTCATGAAACACCAAAATTCGCCCCAAACAAAAACAAAAGATCCTAGGGTCTTTCCGTCTTATTAAACACAAAGGATTCTTAACCCTTAAAATCAATTTCAATTATATACTAAATATTAACACCAATCACGTCAAACCATTCAAACAAGCCTCCAATTAAAAGGCAATTAATTATGCTACCTTTGCACAGTCAATATACTGCGGCCATTAATTAACTAACAAACATTGGGCAGGCACTACCAACTATAATCAAAGTTAGAAATGTTTTTAATAAACAGACGGAAAGGGCTCGAGAAATAAACAGTATGATAATATTACTTATTTAGCGATAATACAATACCAAATATAATAAATAGTTGTCCAAAAAATTAACATAACCAACCTTAACTAAACCATATTTGCAACAATATAACAAAAATCAGGTACCTCTAGCCTTATTATAACCAATACACATATAATACACACTGTATAAACTTATAAATGACCTAATAGCCATACACATAAAAATAACCACTCAACAACTAAACAGCTATAAAGCTCTACGACTTACTTATCACCCCATAAATTCAATTTTCAAAACCCTACCCGGGTTTAACAATAATTCTAAACAATCAAATTCAAAATCAGAGCCTTTCGGTTTCAAAACATAATTTATAAAACTCCACCAAGCATGATGCAAAAGGCAAATAAACCCAAACAATCAATCCAACAGCTATACAACTACAGGTCAGTGACTACCAATCAACTTAGACTTACAAAATCAACATCATAAACTTTAACTAACTAACCAACAGCAAACACATAACTACAATCATCAATCCAACGCATATAATACACACCATAAGTGTAATCTATACTATATGGATAACAAAAATAATCACTATGAGAGGCCACAGGACTCATCAAATAATCCACTAAACCAGAAGATTTATAAGAACCCAACACCACATTCTTATTAACCACAGATTCCCACAAAATAAATATAAAAAAACAACCACTAAACGCAGATATAAAAGAACCAACAGTACACACCAAATTAACTCAATTATATCTACACTCATAAATACACACACGACGGGGTAACCCACACAGCCCAAAATAATGCATCGGAAAAAAACAAAGATTAAACCCAACATTAGAAATAATACACTGACATTGTAACAAACACTTATTCAATCTTAAACCAGTAATCAGAGGTCACCACCAAATAAACATAATAATTATCCTTATATAAGAACCCAACGACATAACATAATGAAAATGAGCCACCACAAATCAAGTATCATGCAAAACATTATCCAACACACAAGCAGATAAAACTATACCAGTAACCCCACCAAACGTAAACAACACTATAAAAGAAACAACCCACCACAAAACAGGATCACTCTTATTAACATTTGAATTCAACAACATATACAACCAAGTAAACACCTTTATACCAGTTGGAACTCCTATTATCATAGTAACAGAACTAAAAAAAACAGCCGTCTTCACATCTAACCCAACAGTAAACATATGATGACCTCAAACTCTCCTTCCTAAACACACTATAGAAAACATAGCAAACAATAACCCATAAAATCCAAACACATCAAAACCAGCACTAATACTCAAACAAATATGACTTATTATACCAAACCCAGGTAAAATTAACACATAAACCTCAGGATGTCCAAAAAACCAAAACATATGTTGAAACAATATAGGATCACCTCCACCTAACGGATCAAAAAATGCAGAACAAAATTTACGATCAAATAAAAGCATAGTTATAGCCGCAGCCAAAACCGGTAACGTAACCAACAACAAAATAGAAGTAAACATATACGACCAAAGAACAATAGAAGTCCGAGAAAACACTTTAGTCATAAAAACCCTATACAAAGTACAAATAAAATTTATAGAACTAAATATCCTAGACACACCAGCTAAATGCAAAGAAAACATCAAAAAATCAACACCACAACTACTAGAAAAATACGAAGAAGATAACGGAGGATAAAAAGTCCAACCTACACCAGCCCCTAAACACATCCTAATCAACAACAAAACCAACGAAGGGATTAAAAGTCACGCACTTAAAGCATTCAAACGCGGCAAATTCAAATCAGACAAACCTCCTAATAAAGGCAATAAATAATTTCCAAATCCACCAATCAATATTGGCATCAAGAAAAAAAAAATCATTATTATACCATGATTAGTAACCAAAAAATTATAACAATCCAACGGTATAACATTATAATAAGGCTCCAAAAAATTAATACGAATCAATAAACTAAACCTAAAACCAACAAAACCAGACCATATACCTAATAAACTATAGATCATACCTATACGCTTATGATCTAAAGTCAACACTCACCTACCTAATCACAACATTCTCATATTCATAAGATAGCTTAACCAAGCCACTAAATGTTTTGAAAACATACAGTCAAATTAACTTAATCTTATACCCACCAAGAGAAAGTCAAACTTAAATGACACAAAATTATTAGCAGTAACTCCACAATTTTCTCTACTTAACACAACCAAACTAATAAACCCAACGCACATACCCACTAAACAACTCAATAACAAACCCAAAAAACATAACAAACAAAAAAAAATAATAATACCAAAAATTACCAAACAAAATACCTTGAAAAGGCATATTCAGCAACAACGATATTTCCAAATCAAAAATAACAAACACAACCAACAACGAAAAATAAGTAAACCTAAAACAGTCTAAACTCACAACAATAGGAAAAAACCCACATTCATAAGAACTACATCATTGAAACCCAGAAACACTAAACTTATTCAACAAACTACAGTTAAAAAAATAAATAACAGAACCAACCAAAAAAAAAAAAAATAAAATAAACAATAAAACAACCATCAACCCGCAGTGACAAATCACATTACTGAGGTAAGAACCCAGCTCTTAACAAACATTAGATATACGGGTAATCCTAATATTAACGGAAAATAAATTCACAATTTACTATATCAAAGTAACCTGCTATGCAGCCCTATTAACCAAACCTCTCAACGAGACCAAAGGCCCCCAAAACCCACATTCTATAATTAAACTAAAGTAAGCCAAGTACAAACTTTACCGACCATAATGGCAATAACCATTTCTTGAAGTTAACAGCATCACGATTTAGAATAATCTATACAGACACAAAAAAGACTCTAAAACTTAATTTACAATAACAAAAAACCTCAGAATCAATAAACATAAACAAACCTCCCAAAAAAAATTAACAAAACAATCATAACGAATTCGTGGCAACGTCGCACGAGCTCACATAAAAAACAATAAATTGAATACCAACAAAAACAACCCAACCATACCACCACCAACCATCAATACAACAACCAACCATGAAAACACATATATGATAACATACTCACAAGCAAACAAACAAGTAAAATATATACCACTGTACTCAACATTAAACCCTCTAACCAATTCTCTCTCAGACTCACCGTAATCAAACGGAGTACGATTAGTCTCACATAACACACACACCAAAAACAATCCATACATCAAAGGAAACAATAACCAACTACATCAATAATTACTATAATAAAAATCAACTAAATTATATCTTCAACACGACAAAGCACAAAAAATCACCACACACATAAAACAAGCCTCAAACCTCACAGACCCAAAAGCACATCGAATCGAACTTAAAAACGAATAATTATTATAACTACCTCACCCAACACACAACAAAGAATATCTAGAAATCCTAGTAACGGCCAAAAACCATAACACAGAAAGGTTACTATAACTAACCCTGTAGTACCTACCATAGATAAGAAAATATACAATAACCAAAACAACTAATAATACAACACCAAACAGACCAACATACCTACGACTCTGAAAATAAAAAATCTTAAACTTAACCACCAACTTCAACAAGTCAGCAAACCTCTGCAACAAACCAACTAAACCAACCTTATTCGGACCCTTACGAGACTGAGAATAACCCAAAATCTTACGTTCACCTAAAACAAAAAAAGCAATTATCAATAAACTAATTAACAAACCAAACCCACCAGATACTAAACCAAAAAAAATCATCCAGCAACCTGATAAAAAATCACCATCAACAAGACAAATCGACATTCTTACTAAACTAAGATCGCCGACATAAAGGTAAACACCTATCATTAGGACGCAAACCCAATATTCTTAATAAACTACAATGTCCAATTTAGTAAAGCTCAAACCGAGTTCCCTCGCGTGTAAAACGAAAATTTTTTATAAACTACATTACAAATTAAAATTTAGCTTTACTCAACTCAACAATTAAACACATTCATATAAAAATAATCACCACCCAACTTAAATAAAAAGAATTGCTCAGAAAAACTATAAACCGCTCAAACCAACAAAATATAAATAGAAGAATATAATATACCAACACACACACTTATCTTATATATCAAAGGCATAGATACTGGAGTCACTAACAACAAAAAACAAAACACCCAAAAATAATATCCCTTCAAATCTGTAAAATCAGATACAACAACAAAATAAACAACTTTGCATAACCCTCAAAAAAAATAATATCAATAAATAAAAAAACAAATCTCCGCTACGCTACAAAAGCATGCAACAACCAACGTAGAAACAGATGACAACGAAATATGACATCACACATACTCTCATCTCAACCTAAAAAATCACACTAAACATCTACATACAAATATAGTCAATCAACAATCAACAAACACAAAACTCAAGTCAGATGTCTGATACAAAAAACAGAAAAATAGCACAGGAAACTTCATAACAACCCTTAAAAAAAATATAAACACCCAACTACCAACCCTAAACACACGATAAACTCAAAACACAAACGGAAACAAACCAAACTTTACAACAAACCCAAAAAAAATAAAATAATACAACCTACTAATTAACAACCCAGAAATCAACAACACAGAAGATAACCCAGACATTACTACATATCTAAGAATAGACCTATATAAATTATAAAAATTCAAACCAAAACCAACAAAAAATGAAGGAATAATAGCTAACCTACACAATTCCAAAAAAACCCAAAACCCAAACAATTTATCAACAACACAACACAAAAAACAAAATAACAAAGAAAAAATTAAAGAAAAGACAACAACATCAAAGTAAACCCAACGCACAAGCATCCAATAATCTAATGATCAACCGAAAAATCTAAAATTCTAGACACAATGTATCAATGAACTATTGCAACAAAAACTTCATAAAAAAACAACCCAACCAAAACTAATCCCCACCAATAATTAGTAAAACACAAACCACCTAACGCCACAGCCCCAAAACACCCCAATCTAATATTAATAAATGGACGCAAAATTAACACTATAGGACGAATTATATAACTAATAGACTCAGCCACACACACTAAAAAACATATATATATAGGAGTTCCAACTGGTATAAAACTAGCAAAAAATAATTCAACCCTATCAAACACACGACACATGAATAATGATACAAACATTACAAACACAACACCTAACAAAAAAACAGAAAATAAATACAACCTATAACAATAAGGCAAACGATAAATAAAAAATCACACCAAAACCAGCATCAACAAGACTAAATAATAATACGACACACCTCAAAAAACCAAAATATAAATCCGATATATTAAAGAACCAAAATCATTAACTATAAACATATAACTCAACCAGACACAAAAAACGTGTAAAACGGAGACATGAACCCCGCAGTTTAATTAACTTACCAGTCTCTCTAACAAAAAGTTATCCTCAACTCTTCAAATTGATGCTTTAACTTAAGCTAAAAGAAATTTAACGGACAACTAATCTCCTTTATGACCAAAACATAAAATGCAAAACACCTCATTAAACCACCTAACTACCTCTACAACACAATTATCGCAAAATAACATCAAAATATCAAAAAACACAAAAAAGAATAATAGCAATAATAAGAACAACCAAAAAACTCATAACACTCACTACGAATCAACAAATGACCACACAAAATCAAAGGAACCAACCCACCAAAAAACAAATAACATACCCAGAACAATAAATAAATTAACACACCAGAACTCTGACTAACCAAACACACTTCACAAAAGAACTGTATAGTTATTGGAAAAGAACATAAGCTCAACATACTAAAAACCACAATAACAATTCTAGCCACACTACCTACACCGGACTTTATCAACACTCAATTACGAGTATTTAAAACTTCATAAAAACACCATAATAAACCAAACACCAAACCTGCACTCAAACCATGACCAAAACAATAAAAAAATCTATAGCCCACTCTAACCCAATCTCTAACAAAAAAACCAAAAAATGGAACTACTATATGAGATAAACTCAAAAACGCCAACCAACGCTTACCATCTAACTCACTGCATGCAGTGACCAAGAACCCAACAGCAACCAAACAACAAACAAATAAATAACCAACAAAAGACAAATCAAAAACAAAAAATGCACTACGATAAACACCCAATAAACCTAACTTCATAATATACCCACTTAAAAAAATTGACACTATTCTAGATGCCTCAGCATGAACTATAGGTAACCACGTATGAAAAGGAACTAAAGGAACCTTAGTAAAAAATATAAACGACAATACATAAAAAATTATAAAAGAAACATTATCACCATAACACCACTCACTAAAAAAAAATGACCCTTTAACAAATGACAAATACAACAATATAAGAATCAACGGTAAACTAGTCCTTAACAAATAGCCAGAAAAATACCACCCAGCCAAAAACCGCTCAGAATAAGGAGATTCACTAAAAATCAAATACAATAAAGGAAACATAGACAATTCATACATACACCAAAAAACCACCGAATGATTAATACAAAAACATAAAATTGCAAAAACCATACTCATACATAAAAATAACCGAACCCGAATCGTTAACAAACCAAAAAACGCAACCTGTCTACACACACCCAAAATCAGTACCAATATAATCAAGTAAAATGATATAGAATCAAAAACAAAGAACTCATTATATACCTTATCACACACTAGCCAGCAACAACCAACACCACATCTATACAACAAACACAACAACAAAATCACACCAACAATTAAAAATCAACCAATTCCAAACAAAACGAACATTCTCACACCCGAGTCAACACAACCAATCTAATTATAATCTCCACAGTAGAAATCACCATCAACACTATAAAAATAATATGACTATCAAACGAAGAAAACAGTAAACAAAATAAAAGAACCAACACATTAAATTTTTCCAAAATAATTAAACTATTTAAAAAACGACCAACAGTCAAAAAATAACTAAACATAATTACAGAACTAAACAATAAAAACAAAGTTACCACTGCCACAATCAAAAGTAACCACTAATATAACTTAAAAATAAACATCATCAAAACCATCATCACACTAAATAATTGACAAACCTCCAAATAAGGATACTCTGGATGACACCTACCCAAATAAGTTAACGACAAAAATAAACTAATAATCAATCAAAAATTAATCTGACGCCAAACTCTATAAACACTAGACCCACCTTCAGTCGGTATCCATAAGAAAAAAACAAAAGACACAATCAACAATAACCCACCAATCTTAGAATTAATACACCGAAGAATAGCATAAAACGCTAAAAAATATCACTCTGGCTTAATCCTAACAGGAGTCCTCAAATAATCAGCCTCTAAATACGCCTCAATATCAACCAATAAATCAGGAACAAAAAACAACCAAAAAACCACCAACACACAAACAATCAAAAACAACAACAAATCCTTAACAGAAAAATATGAATGAAAATACACCAAATCATTAAACGAATAAAACGAAAACAACGGATTACTGTTACCACTCTTATGAAGATAAAACAAATGAATTACCATTAAACCTAGTATCACAAAACCCAAACAAACATGAACAGACAATACACGAACCAATGTTATTCCAGATACCGAAAAACCACCAACCACATACTTATAAATAACGGAACCAACTATAGGCAACCTATCTACAACTGAAGTAAGCACTGTAGCGGCTCAATAAGACATCTGATGTCAAGGTAAAATATACCCAGTGAACGCCTCACCCATAACCAATAAATACAACACAAAACCAACATTCCAAACACCCTTCTTAACATATCTGCCATAATATAAAGCCATACACATATGAAAAAATAACACTATAAACAACACATTAACACCAACCATATGCCAATACCGCAAACATCAAGTAAAAAAAGAGTCATTAGACAAATTCATAACCATAAAAAACCTACACATAAAATCAGCTACATACAAAAAAGACAGCAATACTCCAGTAAAAATCTGAAGAACCATAAACATAGATAACACAAAACCACTACTTCAATAATAATTCAAAGAATAATTAATTGGTAAATCCATTAAATTACGCCGAAATAACACAATCATCTATTACTAATACAAACTAAACAGTATTCAACAGAACCACAATCTACCAGTTTAAACTAACCTATTAGTAATCTAACATACATATACAACCGTATACACAAGAAGCCATATATAATCAACAAAATGCCAATACCATGTCAACACAGTACAATGATAAACACTAAAATTAACCCTACCAACCAAAAACAACATCATCAACCCAATTATACCTAACACAACATGTCTAAAATGCAAACCTACTGTACAAAACCTACTAGAATAAAACCTACCATCAACCATTTTAAAACTAATCTCCTCCATCTCTAGTATCTGTAACACAACAAAACTAAGTCCCAAAACTATAGTAACAAACAAAAACAAATCACATCAACGCCAACCAAGCAAATGATGAAAACCAGTAACAGTAATCCTAGACCCCAACAAAACAAAACACCCAACAAAAGGAATTTCCAACGAACTAGACAAACTACTATAACATCAACAATCAAAAAACAAACAACAAGTTAAAAACCTAGCAAAAATCGCTACCTCACTCAACACAAATAACCAAAACGCCGACTCATAATGACAAGCCACATAACCAAACCCATCATATAAAATAATAACTATCAATAACCCAACACAAACCAACACAACAAATACAAACCTAACCTTTCACAAAAACAACCCAACCAAACCAATACCAACAAAAGAAGCACCAAACACCGGAACCACAGACATTCTTATATTGCCTAAACCTAGATCATTTTTTTGGAAAAAAAACATAATACAAAACTTATACTAACAACATTAAAAATATCACATTATTGATTTATAACCAAATCATACAAATAAATCAATAATGTTATTAATACTATACATATATGGGGCCCCTACCCCATATATGTATAGTATTAATATGAGACTATAATATTTACTTTCGTTCTATATTATATTTATTAGTATAATATATTAACATTCAAATTTTTTTACACAACTAAAACATAGATTAACATACCGAACATACTAAATAAAAAAATTTTCAACATCACCCACTTATAAACTACACATCTAACATCACCGATACCATAAAATAACACCACCACCCAATTATCCCACCGAACAAAAAAAAAATTAACAACCCATAAAATATCATAAAACAACTCATATAACCATTCAACTAGATTATCACACCCAAACAACCTTCCCCTTCATTTTCTAAATATACAACTATCACAAAACATCACAGATAATAATAAAGCTAAAAACTGAACAATCACCAACCCAAACCTAGAAACTATACCTAAACAATTAACTTCACTTAACAATAAAAACACATAAAATTTCACAAACAACCAACAATAAACCATCAACCCTGAACTAAAACAAAAAAAAGTACCAAAAGATAAACTACTCTTCACATTACCCAAAATACTACATAAACGAAATGAATATAAATAAGACAAAAAAACACATATTCTAACGACTAACCTAACCATAACATTATTCACAATACCAACAAAACTACCAAGCAAAAAATGCTTAGTAAAAAAAACCCCAATAAACGGAAACCCCGCTAAACCAAGAACTAAAGCAAACAACCCAAATAAATTCCACGACCCATACAAAGTAGATCTATACACACAATTTCTAGACTGCGAACCACCACTACCACTCATTACATCACCAACCAACATAAATAAAATACACTTAGACACACCATGACTTATCAACTGAAATAATGATAATATAACATCACCAAAAATCAAGTAAAGAACACATCAAGAAATATTATTACAAGTAGACAATGCCACAATCTTCTTCAAATCAAAAAAAAATAACCTACTAACACCAGTAATAAACACCGTCAACAAAAGCATAGAACTAAAAACAACCACCGACAACTTACTAAATTGAAACAAACAATCATAACGCATAACAAACCAAACACCAGCTGCAACTAAAGTAGAAGAATGAACCAAAGAACTAACTGGGGTAGGGGCCCGCATAGCCTCCAATAATCACCTAATAAAAGGAAACCCAGCACTCTTAGAAAAAACCACCAAATAAAAACACACAAGTCATAGCAAAGTCATACTATCAACAAAACAACTTAAACCCACCAACAAAAACAAGCACACATCACCAAATCGAGACGATACTAACGTAATAACAGAAGAACGCAAACTCAAAAAACTGCCATAAAACAAAATCAAAAAAAACCTAACAACACCAAGATACTCCCAAAAAATCAACGTACACAAATAATCACCAGTACATACTAGTAAACCCATAACTCTAACAAACAAAATAACCAACTTCAACAACATAAACCCAGACTTAGCACCACCAAAATAATGACCAATATAATAATAAACATAAAAAAAACAAATCAAAAGCATTACCATCACAGCAAACGTCACCACATCAAAATCAAATTCAATAAACCAATACCAACCAACCATTGACAAAAACCTTAACCTAATCAAAAAACTAACACCAACCACAAATAAAAAATACAACAACAAACACAACCCAAACCTCAAACCTAAAACACCAACCATCAAAAACATACGATATACAAATATCCCTCTTATGGCCGTAACATAAGCCAACCTATATGTCTAAACACTATTATATCAACAAGATAACAACAGAATAGCCAGGAAAACATCCATAATTAATGCTTAAAACTAACTCATATAACTTCTGACATAGCTACAATAACTACCAAACAACCCATCTTGTTAACTAAAACAACCAAATTGATTTCAAATCAAATATAAACACAGGTAATATAATACCAAACAACGCAACAACCAACCACTAAGTAAAGAGACAACTAATCATAAATTAAACCTAAATTAACCCCATATAAACAAAATTTTTCTGGCATCTTTACAAAAAAATTTTTATCATCAATAGGCATATTAAACCGTGAAAATTTAAAAAATTTTCACGGTTTAATATGCCTGAAAACGTGATAAAATTTAAATATGTCTTATATATATAAGACATATTTAAATTTTATCACGTTTTCAGGCATATTAAACCGTGAAAATTTTTACCAAAAATTATAAAATTTTCTGACCATCTTCAAAGATTTCAAAGGGTTTACAACCCACTACATTAACATATGCTAAATCAGT